TATTTTTCTATAGATATATCATATCTTATCTTATAGAAATAATCGAAATATAAATTGATCTTTTCTTGTGTTCGGAAAAAAAAAGATATTTAAAATTCAAATGACTTGTATGTTGGAACTTGGAAAAAGCCCTTCCGCGTGAAGGAAGGGAATAGAATAGTAATTTATTCATTCCTATAGAACCTCTAGGAACAAGAAGATTTAATCGAAAATATCGACAGATTCTTACGGAGTCCAAACCAAAGAAGTATGAAAAACAAAATAAAAAAAAAAGATCTACAGTTCAAATTTCATCTCTATCGAATTTGAATATCAGAATAGTAGATATAGTTATGATTCAATGGGTTAGGTCCACTTACTTTTTTTTAATAATCTTTCCAATTTTTTTTTGATTGGAATAATCGAAAATAGGAATATCTGGCAATTAAAGGAGATATCATTATTCATTATAAAAAAAAAAAATAGAAATAATAATCAAAATGTTCCACTTTCTAACTAGAATTAGTTTACTATATTCGAATTCATTAGAATGATAACAATAACTTATTAGAATTAGAATTCATAATTCCATTTTCTAATGAAATTCTACGATTCCTTAGTTTTTTTATTACAAATATCAACAATATCTCTATTCTTCCTTCAAATATGAATACTACTGCTGGAGTTTTATAAAAAAAAAAAAAGTAAAAAGCCCCTTATCGGATTTGAACCGATGACTTACGCCTTACCATGGCGTTACTCTACCGCTGAGTTAAAAGGGCCCCGTTTGATTCAATTCCTGAATAAGGAACTAGCCAATATGAGCCTAGTACATATATTTGTTACTGCATATACTTATTATATAGATAAGATTAGAGTATATGTACATAGATATATTTTATCTGCATAGCGACTCATTAAGGAACAAAAAATTCATTAAGGAACAAAAAATTGGATTTAGCTAGTGAATAGAGTATAGTTAATAAAATGGTTTATTGATATTGGATTTGATAAATATCAATGTGATAAATATCAATGTGATAAATATCAATGTAATGAATTATTTCAAAACCGATTCGAATTGAAGTCATCCTCATCATAACGAAATTCATTTCATTGATACATATACCCACCAATTCCAATATTTCATCGAATCATTGATAAATGGATTCAATTTGTCCTGTCCCTCAACCAAATTGAAAAAAAAAACAATTTTCAATAACTTGTTGATCCCTATCCTTCTTACCCGATTTCCAGATTGATTCTCGTTTTTTTATTTCCCGGCTTGGTGTGAGATAGAAATATACCTATCGAATCTTAACAATGAATGAAAGTGAAAGAAATGAAGTTTAAATCCCTCACCTTTTCCAGCAAACCAAACATTCCCTGAAAGGGTCCTATCTTTCTTTCGCATTACTTATCTTTTTTCTATTTTTTTTAGAATTCTAGATTGGCGATTGGAATGAACAATTTCGAAATCTAAATGATGAATCAAAAAATTCTATGGAATTATGAAAGATGGAAAGATCCTTCTGATCGAATCATATCATTCCATTATATTGACAATTTCAAAAAAACTGTTCATACTATGTTCATAGTATAATGGCGGTCGGGCAAGTATGCCCCCATCGTCTAGTGGTTCAGGACATCTCTCTTTCAAGGAGGCAGCGGGGATTCGACTTCCCCTGGGGGTAGGGTACTACGAAAGGAAGTTGATCGTGGATCATCAATAAAGACTGAAATTGATTCTTCCTGGGTCGATGCCCGAGCGGTTAATGGGGACGGACTGTAAATTCGTTGGCAATATGTCTACGCTGGTTCAAATCCAGCTCGGCCCAATAATTTGCCGATCCACCATGAAATGATATAACCCATTTGTTGTTCTCCGGAAATGCCCGATGTGCTCTGATACGGAAGAACAAAAATATGATACATCCCTAGCGCTATTTATTTTTTTTTCCGTATTACGTATTTTTTTCACAAATTAGGATCTTGCTAATGATCTAGATTCCTATCAGGATCTGTAAGTATAAAGTCTAAGGAAAGGATTAAAGTAAATAAACAAAAAAGACTTTTCATTGATTCATTTTTTAATAGATTTGGCAATAACGAACGGATTACTCGTAATCCGTGTCGATCTCGCTAAAGTGTATATCCATATAGATATCAAAATATAAAAAAGTCCCGCCCCCGTCAGTTACAGCACAACGATTCGAATCTAAAATCGAAAAAGAAAGGGTTTGAATGAAATCGTAAGAATATGTATGCTATACGCTTTTTTCCCTGGGATTGTAGTTCAATTGGTCAGAGCACCGCCCTGTCAAGGCGGAAGCTGCGGGTTCGAGCCCCGTCAGTCCCGATGGATACAAATCCAATAAAAAAAGACATCAATTCTCGTGTGTGAAAGGGAATAAAAATAACAAACATAATCTCATTCCTAACAGCTCTTTTTTTTTAGTTTAATAGTTTAAGGTAAAGGTTCCGACGAAGAAAGAAAAAAAACTCTTAAAATAAAAAAGAAAAGGAATTATTGATTACATCAGAAATATAATTTTGGAATTTGGTATGGATAAAAGATCTTCCTATGTTATACTATTCAATTCTCGACGATGAATCGATTTGATAGTGATAGCTCAGATATTGTTATTCATGATATTGATCTGATTTGATATCATCGAGATTTAATTTATACCATTGAATTTACCGACGAAAGATTTATCATCTTTCATCTTTATGGGATTAAATCCCGAGTTATTTATTGGAAATAAAAGAGAAATAAAACATAGAGATTATGGAAGTAAATATTCTCGCATTTATTGCTACTGCACTGTTCATTCTAGTTCCTACTGCCTTTTTACTTATAATTTATGTAAAAACGGTAAGTCAAAATGACTAATTTTACTTAATCATGACTTCTTAATTCTTATCAATGGAATGATTGAAAAAAAAAAATGAAAAAGGATTTCAATTTCGGGTCTTAGTCTTAAATGAAATGATCGGACTAGAATAGAATCAGCAGAATTCTATGAAATCCAGATAGTATGGTAGAAAGAAATCAAATCTATTTCTTTCTACCATACCATCTATCTATTATTGTAGTGTATAAAGTTTTACTCTATAAAAATAGAGATTTAATATGGATCAATCTACAATATGTATATGTATCTTCATATTCATATATATATAGATTATATATTCCATATATGGAATGTACATAGCATAGCGTCCCAATTTTTTTCTTTGTTTCATTATTGGTTCCAATCAATCTGAAATAATCAAAAAGCAACTCTTATTCTTCCGATTCGAATTTATAGATTTCTGATTATTTTCAATACCAATCCCGGTATCATATTAAAAATAATAATAAAGTAATCTTTTTAGCATTCCGAAGAAGTAATTGATTAAATAGTTGTTATTAAATAGTTGACAGATGATCCGGGAGTTCTATGAGAAAATTTTTCGTATTTCGAAAAGATTGGTGGTCAAACCCACAACCGATTTTTAACGTTTGAACCATGATATGAAATGAGTTCAATAAAGCATAAATCCAATTTCGAACCTAAAATACAAATAATAAAATAAAACAAGCGGTAAGGTAAATATGTAATAAATATGCAATAAATACGTAATATGGTATTCACCTACGGCAACGGCAATATCTTATTATGTGTAGTATCTCGTTAGACAACTCCTATGTCTATTTTTTTCCTATAGAAATTGTGTATCGCTTAATAACTAATAACAGAACTCTTTTCTTTTATCTTTGAAAAAAAAAAAAGAGAAGGAGGTCACAAAAAAAAATAGAGTAGGAGTGGGGGGGTTCCGCGGTTCCTCATTTTCCATATATAACTTTGGTAAGAGCCAGTTCATCGAAATAGAAATCTTAGGAAGAATTCGGAAGGAATAGGAGAGTCAATTTCCTATTATTTGTATTCCCTTGACTTTCAAAATACGAACATGGGAATAATTCAAATATTTGTTTGATTGAAAGAGTATTTTCTATTTCTATATTATCCATAGAATACAATAGAATTCCGAAATGCAGATATATTTGAATTCAAATAATTAGTATGAATTCAATACTTAAATTCAAATTCAATAGTTCAAAAAATTTCAGAACCCAGCTATAAAACAATTGATACAGTTTGATCCCTTAACTCAATTAGTAGTGCCTTTAGAGTCCACTTCTTCCCCATACTACGAGGGAAAGAGAAAATGTAAAAACTACCATTAAAGCAGCCCAAGCAAGACTTACTATATCCATGTAAATTTTGTCTCCTATCTATATTATCTATATCAATATGAAGGAATTATTTCATTATTGTTCACTAATTCTTCTTGTATTATTTTATTTTTTTTGTATTATTCACTAAGAATACTATTCTTATAGTGAAATCGCTGGTACAGAGTCAAAAAGGGATTCTGGGCTAACACCATTGACGAAACAATCCAAGAAATCCAATTAGAACATCTAACAAGTTCTTATCTGATTTCTAGTAGAATCGGAAAACATTAAGTTAAGCATAAACAAAATATCCAGCGACATCTTTCGAAGTATTGAGGGAATGAATGTTACTAACAGGTAGGAATAATAAGACCTATGTTTTATTTTGTCCCCCTCCCCATTTCATTAAGTAATTTCATTAAGTAAAAAATAAAAATAAAAATATAGAATCAAGACAGATTACTTTGCATACTGATACTCTTATTTCCATCTCTTATTTCCATTTGATTTAATCCTTACCGTCTCCTGATTCGTTCTCTAAAACCATCGGAAGACGGCCTATTAAATTCTTTGACTACGAAACTCTCTTTGACTAGAGGTTGCCGAAAAGAAAGAATCTATTTTTTATTATTTTCTAATTTTATTAGAATAATATATTCAATACTAATATATTCAATAATAAAAAATAAAATAAATAAAAATAATAAATAAATATTAAATAATATATTAATATTAAATAATTAAATAAATAATATTAAATAAATAATTAAATAAATAATATTAAAAAAAAAAAAAA